TATTAGTAGTTTTGTTTTTGTTCGTAATTATTGATAGACATTTTCTTGTTAAAATCCTAGAAATCAATTTGCAACCTCAGATTCACACTAGAACCACGATGACTGAACAAAAAATTTAACCTAAGTTAATTGAAAAGAATCTTTGAGTAAGAACCCTTGTATCATCACTTTTTTTTTAATTAAATTAAAGGTTTGTCTTTTGCTGAAAAAATAAACGCTAGCAAAAGAGTTAAAATTAAAAAGAAGAAAATTTCTTCAATTTCAATTCTTTATTGACCTTTGTTTATAGTTTGGTTACGAGTTCTACATAGTGAAATATGAATCATAGTTCTAAAACTTTCGATTTTTTGATATATTTCGTGCTCCAGATATTCCTATTTAAGATAATATCTGACGATCGAATAAACTATCTAGAGTAAGATGACAGATCTTTTTTCTGTATTATCAAGAGGATTCATTAGAACAAGACGCACACTCATATTCCATAACTACCGAAAAAATTTCACGATCGAACTACCAAAACAAATGAAATAGAGAATGGGATAAAAAAAGAAACTTGTCGATTTAAAAACTAGGGATGAAGGTTCCTTAGAAATCTAATTGATTGAAATACCATCTAATAAAACAGAAGAATTATAAATTTCTAAAATAATACATAAAAATACTGCAAATAAAGCCATTGCAACTCCCATCAATGGGGTAGTTCCCCAGCCCGGAGCTACTTTACCATATTCGGAATTCAAGGGTTTCAATAAATCCCCTACAATAGTTCGTCTTGGACCAGATCTAGAACTACCCTCAACGCTTTGTGTAGCCATAAATCTAATTTTGTATTAATTGAGATCTGTTGACTTTGTATACGATTTCATTGTAAATAGATGATCTTATCATAGATTCATTGTACTTTTGAAATTCTATAAGAATGGAAACAGCAACGCTAGTCGCGATCTTTCTATCTGGTTTACTTGTAAGTTTTACTGGGTATGCCTTATATACTTCTTTTGGTCAACCCTCTCAACAATTACGAGATCCTTTCGAGGAACACGGAGACTAGATTTAGTAAAGAGTCTTCCAATAGAATATTGGGAGACTCTTTACTAAATCTAAGCAAATAAAAAATCATTTCATCTTTTTACTTTTTAGTTGGAACTTTTGGAGGTTCTCGAAAAAAGATAGCGAAAAAAATAATTCCTAAAGTCGAGACTAAAAGGAATGTATAAACCAATGCTTCCATAGATTGATTCAACCGTGGTTTACAATTATAGCTTCCATACCTGTTTATTTTGGATCATATACATATGAAAAAAGAACCAGACAAGATTGAACAACTCTTAAGCATAAAAAAGACTGGAACACAACAGCCAAGCCAAAAACTGTAGGATAAAAGTAAGAAATCCTTGTTTGGTCTATTATACTACTTGTCTTCGTGTGGTTGGATCCCCAATTTTTTGGAATGTTCCAAATTCCACTTGAGCGTCTAAATCTGGATCAATACCCGCAAAAACATCTCGGAACAATGTTCTCGCACCATGCCAAATATGGCCAAAAAAGAAAATTAGAGCAAAGGAAGCATGTCCAAAAGTAAACCAACCTCGCGGACTGCTACGAAAAACTCCATCAGATTTCAAAGTCGCACGATCTAATTCAAAAATTTCACCCAACTGAGCTCGTCTAGCATATTTTTTAACTGTAGCAGGATCACTATAAGTAACCCCATTCAATTCGCCACCATAGAACTCAACAGTTACACCGACTTGTTCAACACTATATTTTGACTCTGCCCTTCTAAAAGGAACATCCGCTCTAACAATTCCGTCTCCGTCTATTAAAACAACAGGAAATGTTTCAAAAAACGTAGGCATACGTCGTACAAAAAGTTCACGCCCTTCTTTATCTCTAAAGATAGGATGGCCCAACCAACCAACAGCTATTCCATCTCCATTATCCATAGAACCTGCGCGAAACAATCCACCTTTGGCCGGATTATTACCAATGTAATCATAAAAAGCCAATTTTTCAGGAATTTTAGACCAAGCTTCAGATAAGCTTTTATTTGCGGCTAACTCATCACTAACTCGTCGAGAAATTTCTTGTTGGAAGTATCCTTGATCCCATTGATAACGAGTTGGACCAAATAATTCAATTGGGGTAGTTGCTGAACCGTACCACATAGTTCCCGCAACCACAAAAGCTGCAAAGAAAACAGCCGCGATACTACTGGAAAGGACGGTTTCAATATTTCCCATACGCAATCCTTTGTATAGACGTTGAGGCGGGCGTACACTAAGATGGAATAGCCCTGCTAAGATGCCCACAGTTCCGGCTGCGATATGATGAGAGGCTATTCCGCCCGGAATCAATGGATCAAAGCCTTCAACACCCCATGCTGGATTTACAGCTTGTACATTTCCAGTTAGGCCATAAGGGTCGGACACCCAGATTCCAGGACCGTACAATCCTGTTACATGAAAAGTCCCAAATCCAAAACAAGCAAGCCCAGAAAGAAATAAATGAATTCCAAAGATCTTCGGCAAATCCAAAGAAGGTTTTCCTGTTCGTTCATCAGAAAAAATTTCTAAATCCCAATACACCCAATGCCAGATAGCTGCCAAGAAGCACAAACCAGAAAAGACAATATGTGCCCCTGCCACACCTTCATAACTCCAAATACCCGGATTTGTTATAGTTCCTCCTGTGATACTCCAACCACCCCAAGAATTTGTTATTCCTAAACGAGTCATGAAGGGTATAACAAACATACCTTGTCGCCACATTGGATCTAGAACGGGATCCGATGGATCAAAAACTGCTAATTCATATAAAGCCATCGAACCGGCCCAACCAGCAACTAAAGCCGTATGCATTATATGAACAGACAGCAAACGACCGGGATCATTCAATACGACGGTATGAACACGATACCAAGGTAAACCCATGGAAATACCCCTTTTTAATTATTAATGAATAATAAATACTATGTAACTTTATTGCACTGAAAAAACAATGTCATAAACCTACTTTTTTCATTCATCAGATTATCACCAACCAAAAAAATATCTTTTTTTGTTAATAAATAATGTAAGAATTTGGGTTGTAGGAACAAGGAGAAGCAGATCTATTCTATACTCGATAAGTATCAATACGCAATGGGGTTTTGATCTTATTTTATTGGGACCGTAGCAATTGCATAAAAATTTATTGATTTTTTTTTTTAACCTATTTGTGAAGGGATTCATTTTATGCTATTAATTTTATGCATAAATAAAAACAACCAACTTTGTGTACTCAACTAATTAATTGTTATGCTTTCATATCAAAGTAAAATAGAATAATGAAATTATTTTCTTTCACCTTATGCCAGTAGGTGTGCCAAAAATTCCTGAATATGAGTTTGAAGATGCTGAGTATGACGTTGAAGATGCTGAATATGACTATGAAAATGGGGATGAAAATGGGGATGAAAATGGGGATGAAAATGGAGATCAAAGTGACGATGAGTACGAATATGACGATGCAGACGAAAAGTTAGATTGGATTGACTTACCGAATCTACTTTATGAAGAACGAATCCTTTTTTTAACGCGAAAAATAAATAACGAGATCGCAAATCAACTTCTGGGTCTTATGACCTATCTCAGTATAGAAGACGAGACCACCGATTTAACTTTATTTATAAACTCTCTGGGTGGATGGGTAAAGTCGGGTCTAGCTATTTATGATATGATGCAAGCTGTGCCACCGGATATCAATACAATAGGCGGGGGCGTTGTTGCTTCAATGGCATCTTTGATACTAGCCGGAGGCGAAAATTCGAAACGGTTAGCATTTCCGCATGCAAGGATAATGATCCATCAACCAGCGGCTATGTTTTCTGAGCTCGAAACAGGAGACCTTTCTCGGGAAATAAACGCAGTAACGAAAATGCGAAAGACTATTACAAAGGAGTATGCAAAAAAAACAGGACAACCTTTCGCGATTATATATGCCGATATGGACAGAGATTGTTTTATGTCAGCACAAGAAGCCCAAGCTCATGGAATAGTTGATTCTATAGCAGACGAGTTGAAGAGATACTAGCCGGAAGATAACGTCACAAATTTCTATTTTATTTTGGTATCCTCTTACCCAAATTTTCTATTTGTTAATTAAAAATAATTGTTTATAGATAGTTATAAACACTTTATTTGGTTTTACTAAAGTTATAACCTGTCGGTTAGGATTAATCTAAACCAGCTTATTATACATCCACTTTAACATGCCAACCATTAAACAACTTATTAGAAATACCAGACAGCCAATCAGAAAAATCAACAAATCCCCAGCTCTTGCGGGATGTCCTCAGCGACGAGGAACGTGTACTAGGGTGTATGTGCGACTCGTTGATCAGGGAATAGCTAAAATAAAAGAAAGAACTTTTGTTATTACCCGTTAGAATACAATAGAACTAGGATAGAAGGAAACAACTTCCCGTTTTTTTGTTAACCGAAAACATATCTACAATATCCTTCTAGTTGTTATTGTAATAACAAATTTATGGTTTTCATTGGTGAAAATTCAATCACCTGTAGTTTCAATTAAAACTATGAAGAAATACCCACTTGGTCACAACGAATTCGTTATTTTATTAAGTTAAGCAGGGTTTATCCTTTACCATGTTGAATACAACAAAATTAGGATCCTATTCTTTTACGAACGAACTCAGAGGGTCAGCTAATTAGCAAATCTTCCAAATTCAATACCGTTACTGTATCGATGGATCTTCATGTGAAAGATCTATTGCTGATTAATTAATAGGTAGAGCCAAAGAATATGAACTGTACAAGTTAATAAAAATATTGATTAAATGATTAAATCAAAAACGAGCTCCGGTGTCTAGAGAAGACCTCACTGTTTAAAAGAAGTGACCATAGAAACGATGGAACCCACTAATTAAAAATTTTCATTTTCTAGTTTTTTTTATTAGTTACTTTTTTGTTAGTATCAATCCATATTTCTGTTGTTTTTTGTTTTTATAAAAACAAATTTGAAATAAAATTGTGGATAGGAAGGTTATAGTAGCAAAAGCCATTGGAATTCTTGTTTTATACATTGGAAAATAAGTGTTGTTATTCTAGAAAAGGGGAAAAGAATAGCTTAAAGACAAGAAATCTATTCGTTATTCATAAAAATTTCGCTTATTCAATGACTAGAACTAAACGCGGATATATAGCTCATCGACGTAGAAACAAAATTCGCTTATTCACATCAAACTTTTTGGGGGGGAATTCACGCCGTACTCGAAGTATTATTCAACAAAAACTTAGGGCTTTAGCTTCGTCTCATCGGGACAGAGATAGGCAAAAAAGAAATTTTCGGCGTTTGTGGATTACTCGTATAAATGCATCAATTCGCGAAAATCTTATATCCTTTAATTATAATAAATTAATAAATCATCTCTACAAAAGAAAAGTTCTTATTAATCGTAAAATACTCGCACAAATAGCTATATTAAATAAAAATTGTCTTTATACAATTTCAAATAACATCCAAAGCACTACATAAAAATGAGTAGACGAAAAGTTGGTGTAAAAAATTCATCATGATACTATGCTCGAAAAAAAGTTCGGAGAAGGTAGAATAGAAATTGAGAGTTGAGTATGATAAAACGAAAATAATATCAAAAACAGGCTCAAGGATGAAGTCCAACTAAAATCAAAAACATTCAAAAAAAAAATTGCTAATTTCTATTCGGATGATCTGAATATCATACAACCAAAAAATTGATTTTTTTGTTAATCTTTTTTTTTAAAGTTTAACCTCGGATTGTAATTTTGATTCAATTGACGAATAAGCTTTTTTTTTTTTGTTTCTATACCCATTAGGTGTATTAACTAAATTTCTTTTTTTTAATTTAAAAAATTTCATTTTTTTTTCGTTATTATTATTAATAAAAGGTAACAAAGATAAAATACGAGCTTGTTTTATCGCAATAGTGAGTAATCGTTGTTGTTTTAAAGTCAATCTATTCACCCGCCTCGATAAAATTTTTCCTTGTTCACTAATAAATCGACTAATTAAACTCATATTTCTATAATCAATTCGATCCCCCGATTGGATCGGGGGCAACCGCCTACGAAATGATCGATTGGACTTAAGAAAACGTCGCTTGGGTTTAAGAAAACGTCGATTGGGCTTAAGAAAACGTCGCTTGGATTTATCCATGATTTATTTAGTCCTTATTTAATTTATAAAACCAATTTTTTTTGTTTGATCATCTCAAAAATGATAATAATTCGGAAGTGACTTGAATTACTTGAATTGAAAATGGAAGAATAGGCTTTTGTTTAGTTCTATTCAATATAGAATTTAACATATTCAAAAATATGTTAGTATGCCTCTTTGCATCTTGTTTATCAAGCTTATCAAGATGAGACTACGATTGAGTTTCTAGAGGACTATTTCTTGATCTCCACGTGAATCGTATGTTTGTAACAATAAGGACAAAATTTTTTCAATTCCAAACGACTAGGTGTATTGTGTCGATTCTTTTGACTAATATATCTGGAAATACCTGGTGATTTTTGATTCTCACTCTTGCGAATACAGGTGGTACATTCCAAAATAATCATTACACGTGCCTCTTTTCCTTTGGCCATGAACCTCCTCCGTTCTTTTTTCTTTGGGTTAGTTTTTGTTCGTTCAATTCTTCTATATTTATTTATGACTTTAAGTAAAAAAAATGCAATTAAATAAAATTATAAAAGGACCCCTATTGTATTCCGTTAAAAATTGTTTTTAATGGGCGTGTTTTATACCCTAGCACTTGATCTGACCCTATTCAAATTTCAAATAAAGAACAAAAGGGGGGATTAGTCCCAGATATGAAAGTCTATTTCTTATGAAATTTTATTTCAAATCTCTTTCAGCCCCCCTATCTTAACAACTAAAATGAAAAAAAAGGGAATGTTAACGCATCCGGGAAAAAACGATTAATCTCTATCAATAGACCTGCTAAAGACGCGAACCATATAGTACTTATTACGGGTGCAACGGATAGATAGGTTTTGAAATTTTGCATTTTCAATACTCCCTCATTAGTGTTTATTGTAAAAATTGTTATTCAGTTGATCTTTTTCGTAAGATTTTTTGATTTGTTGTAATACATTGTATTACATATTGATTGTAATATACATATGATCCTATGGATATCTTCGAGTTAAATTGGATTTTTTTTATCCGCGGAATGTCAAATTCAATATTGAATTTAAAATGATGAGATCGATCAATTTTTTTTATGGAAAGACCCTAAAACCGATCTTCAACGGTCTAGTTCAATAATTAGAGATATCTAGAATATTTGTCTTTAGTTTTTTATGTTGATCTTTAATAAAGTTTTTATTTTATTGATTATCCTATTTCGTAGCATACTGAAACGAATAAACAACAAGATAAGTTTCGAAAATCATAGAAAATAAAATAAGTATGTGGAAAAGAAGACGGGGATTCTTTAAAATTGAAGTATTAACCAATTGAAAGGGATGTAGCGCAGCTTGGTAGCGCGTTTGTTTTGGGTACAAAATGTCACGGGTTCAAATCCTGTCATCCCTACCTATTACTTCGCTTCGGAGCAATAAGGAAACAGCTCATCTGTCCCATTAATTCAAATGCTTTAAAATAAATCAAATCTTTCATTTTTTTTTTGAAGTCTATTCGCGATAATCATCTACAAGACTTGATGATAGGTTGTAAAGCTAATGACCAAAAACACTCACTAGTTTTACGTGCCTTTCTTTTTATTTAAAAAACGCTCTTAGTTCAGTTTGGTAGAACGTGGGTCTCCAAAACCCAATGTCGTAGGTTCAAATCCTATAGGGCGTGATTCGGTTGGTTTTTTACTAAGACAAACTTCTAGTAAAACAATTCAACAGCAAGCTCAAGTTGACCTCCCCTTTACCGGAGGAGGTCGCAAAAAAAATATTTTTTACGAAATCAAAGTTCCAATTGATCGCCGCGTCTATATTGTAAATATGCGGTGACGAATAATCCAGCTAACGTAATAGGAATTAGACCTAATACAATTCCAAATAGAAAAACTTCAATCATTTGAATTTGTTTATGAAACAATAAAAAATGCAATATCTATTTTTCAATATTAATCCATATTGATCCAAAATCTCAATAAACAAGATAACGTATACTCAAAAACGAAACGATTCATAAAAAAACTAATAAACAAAATAAAATAAAGGAGTCGACAATTTTTTTGGTATAATTCTGAATGGTATAATTCTTAATTTTGGATTCAATTGGTTTTTTTAAATAAGTCGTATCTTGCTTAGACCAATAAATAGAACCGAAGCGACCGTTAAAGATGCTAATAGAAAACCGAAATAACTAGTTAACGTAAACATAAAGAAGATAATCTATTTTTTTATATACTTTATACATAAGATTGTAAGGCATTTTCCTAAATGAAATTGACAGTTTTCAAGTTGCATTCATTATAGAGTATAGATGACACTAACAAAAAAAAAAATGCTATCTAATCTAAAAAAATAGGTATCTAAGTCAAGAAAAGCCAAAATAGGAATTAGTAACAAAAAGCATTACGGTTAAGAATAATCATTTTTTTTCTTTGATCAAAACTCCGACCCTACCATGATTTAGTAGTGTACGATTCATTTTTTTTTTTTATTGAAACTATAAACAAAATTCAATTAAAAGAGCCAAATATTTTTTATACACCGCAACAGGTCATTTTTTGACTTTTTTATTTAATTCAATTGAAACACTAGAAGAATCCTCTTCAGCAATTGGAATTTTAGAAAAAAAAAACTTAATCGAAGATTTTTTATCGACTCAAAGAGATTTTTGATCTGTTCTCTAATAGTCTATAAATAAGGTCGGTACACTAAAACAAAACACAAAAACAAATTATCAAAAATATACTTTTTTGACTAATTGATGTTGCGTTGCTGTGTCAGAATAAGGGTAGCTATACTGATTCGGTATACTTTAAAGAAACCTTTGGTACTAAATTGACGATCTTACAAAGATTTTTTTTTCAGTAAATGAAAATTTACTGATCGCATCTTTTACGGAATCGATCCTTTTTTACTTTATGTAGAAGAATATGTGGAGCTCAGCATGTCTGGAAGCACAGGAGAACGTTCTTTTGCTGATATTATCACCAGTATTCGATATTGGGTCATTCATAGCATTACTATACCTTCCTTATTCATTGCAGGGTGGCTATTCGTCAGCACTGGATTAGCTTACGATGTATTTGGAAGTCCACGTCCAAATGAATATTTTACAGAGAACCGACAAGGAATTCCCTTAATAACTGGCCGTTTTGATTCTTTGGAACAACTGGATGAATTTAGTAAATCGTTTTAGGAGGATTCAATGACCATAGATCGAACTTATCCTATTTTTACAGTACGCTGGTTAGCTGTTCACGGACTAGCTGTACCGACTGTTTTCTTTTTGGGATCCATATCAGCAATGCAATTCATACAACGATAAACCTAATCACAATTCATTAGAGAGCTATGACACAATCAAACCCGAACGAACAAAATGTTGAATTGAATCGTACCAGTCTTTACTGGGGGTTGTTACTTATTTTTGTCCTTGCTGTTTTATTTTCTAATTATTTCTTTAATTAATAAAAGAAAGCAATCGAAGAAAGAATTTGAAACGAAAATAGTAGAATAAAAAAAAAAAAAAAGTACGACTTGTTTTATCCCATCGGAAGGATATCATCTCATAATTATCTATGACTGTTTATGTCTATAGTATGACCACTTGATTAAAAATATAGGAGGAAGTGGGATAAATGGCCGATACTACAGGAAGAATTCCTCTTTGGCTAATAGGTTTTGTAGTAGGTACTATTGTAATTGGCTTACTAGGCATTTTCTTTTATGGTTCATATTCCGGATTAGGTTCATCTTTGTAGCAGTAATGGGATGAACTGAGTTGGTATATATGAAAGCATAAGAAAAGAACTCAACGGGATCCCTTAAATCATATATCATATATAGAAAAAAGGGTCCCACTGAGTTCTTAAACATGATGAATTGTATTGTATTCCTAATATTAACTTTGTACAAATTACAAAATGAATTAGGTTTAGGACATCTTTCCAAAAATTCCATTCAATTTTGTTTGGTGTAGATGGTGTTCTTGATAAAGTCAAAGGATTTTGACTTGTTTCGTAAAGATACACGAATACTCTTTGAAACTTTCAAACGGTTTTATTCAATTATGAAATTGAAGACTTTTTTTTTGCAATAAATTGAAAAAAAAAAAGAACGATTCGATTCCTACCCCCAATTACGTTTTATTAGTCTCTTTATTTAGTCTAAATGGAATTAAAAAAATTCAATGTTTAAACACTTCAGTCCTTTATGATAAGCCTATCAAAAAATCTTTATTTATTTAATAAAAAACACATTCAAGTCGGAATCATTATTCTTTCGACACAAGAAAAGAATTTTTCCACATACTTTTCTTGTGTCAACAAATCGAATTTTCTTCATTTATTTTCTGCTTGGAATAAAAAAAAAAGAATATTGATCCATTTAGTGAGCACTCAATTGACTTCAAGTAAAGTAATCCTATAACTACTATTTGTATTTTTCCTCATAAAAAAAAGGAGGATCTAAAGTCAAATAGGGAATTTGACGTAACAAAACAGTATGACTACAAAAGAAAAAGAAGTCGCAATATTAAGTAATCCTCAAAATTTGTTATGGTAACAAAGAGGTTAATATTTTTTCGATCATCTCATACTTATTTCAAGTGTCATCAATTTTGTTTATTTTGAATTTATTCTGAATGAATTTTTGTTTGGTTTTGAATTCATTATTAATTAATAACTTAAGAACCATCTAGAAATTCATTTCAGACAATTGAACCTTCTCAAACTGTTTCTTTTTAAGAACTAAAAAAATTTGTGCCAAAATAACCGATGCAAAAAAGACTAAAAGACCTTGGATTCTTAATGGGTCTTGCAGTACTATTTCGGTATCACTTTGACCAAAGCCACCCACATTAGGATTACTCGTTAATGGTTGATCAAGTTTGAGAGATTCGCCTTCAGAAACAAGAAGCTCAGGTCCTGGAGGTATAATATCAATCACTTGACGTCCTTCTAAGGTATCTGTGATAGTTATTTCATATCCTCCTTTTTCTTTTCGTACAATTTTGCTTACTATACCAGGAGCTGTTGCATTATAAACTGTATTGTTACTTTTGCTACCGTCTGGATAAATTTGCCCCCTTCCTCGGTTTCCACCTACATATATGGGATATTTTAAAAAATGAACATCTTTTTTCGTAGCAGGGTCCGGAGAAAGAATAGGAAAAGTTATTTCCATATATTTCTGACCAGGAACGGGTCCAATCACAAGAATATTTTTTTTATTTGGACGATAATTCTGAAAAGAAAGATTCCCTATCTTTTCTTTCATCTCCGGCAAGATACGATCTGAGGGGGCTAATTCAAACCCCTCAGGTAAAATAAGAACCGCACCTACATTCAAACCTCCCTTTTTACCATTAGCAAGAACTTGTTTCACTTGCTTATCATACGGAATTCGAACAACTGCTTCAAATACAGTGTCCGGAAGTACCGCTTGCGGAACCTCAATATCCACAGGCTTATTAGCTAAATGACAATTGGCACATACAATACGTCCAGTTGCCTCACGTGGATTTTCATAACCCTGCTGTGCAAAAATAGGATAGGCATTTGAAACCGATAGCTGAGTTATTATATAGGTAATGAGCGATACAGAAATCAAACAAGTAATCTCTTCTTTTATTTTTATACACGAAAGACTCTTTCTGGTTTGCATGGTATAATCGTTGATCCCAAAAATTTATACAATAAAATTAGGTAAGTCACTAAAAAAGTTCTCTACCGCCGATGCTGCTATTTAATGAAATATTTTTTGATAATTTTGACTAAAATCGAGGAGGAATCCCAGACACTTCTACTAATCAAAAAAAGATATAGATAGGTTTTTTTATTATTAGACAAAGAATTAAAATAAAAATAGGAACATTCAATCCTTTTTCAATCATTCATTGAATGATAAATCACTACAAGTGAGGGAGATACACGATTTAAATAATAAAAGATCGAATATTTAAAAACTGTATCTAGAATGACTGGAAAAGTGGAAACAAGAATCGATATAATTAGATCATTATGCGCAAAGCCAAAATCCTTATAAATCGAGCCAATCATTAGTTCCCAACCATGAGGGGAATGAAATCCTATACATAAATCAGTTACGAAAAGAATAAAAAAAGCTTTTATTGTATCACTTAAGTTATATACAAATTCTTGAAACCACGAATTGATAATCAAAAGTTCTTCATTTTTTAGAATATAATATAGACTTAGAATAAAGAAACAAATTAGATTTGTCACGAAGTGAAAAAACATATGGATACACTCCATATTGTACATCTGAATCAATTGAATTGTTTCCCTCTGAAGAGGAATAACAAAATTTTGTAGATGTGTTTCCGGATATTCCTTCAGCATTTCGTCCAATAAGAAAAGGTCCTTTAATTCTATGAATTTTTCTATAATACGAGTTTCTTGAATAGTGTTTACAAAAAGCTCGGATTGACTAGTATTTAACGAATTAAAAACCCAAGGTTCCACAGTTTTATTAAACACAAAAGAGATGCACCAGGGCAACACTATTATAGATGTAAGATATAAAATGGAGATAAATGCTTTTTTTTTTTTCATTTTTTTGGTTTATTTTAAAGAACTTCAATTGGTACATTCAAAAAATAAGCTAATTCCGCCGCTTTTTTCTCAATTTCTCGTGGAGTTAAATTTTCATTGGTCCCCGTCAAAGGAAAGGATCCCTGTCCTCTTATTTCCATATAAAGAACACGTTGAACAGAAATACCCTCTTTTGCTTCGATTCTGATAGACTGAATATCTTTCAAAATGAATCTCAGTAAAATACGACGATTGGTTCCCGGAAATCCCCAACGAAAAATAGAGACTATTCCCTCATTTCTATCGAATCGATCATAACCACTACCGACATTCCAAAAAATTGTGGACCATAAATACGAGCTAATAAAAAGACCGGCAATACCATAGAAAGACATAACGAGGCCTTGCGGAAAAAAAATTATTTCCTGAGGCGGAAAAAAAGATATCCAATTTCTCCCAAGGTAACTGGAAATGCCAACAACGAAAAAGCCTAATGAACCGCAAAAAAGTATAAAGGCCCAACAAATATTACTTGTTTTTCGAGCCCCTCCTATAAATTCTATCCATATTTCTTTTGATCGCCAACTCATATTCGATCTAATTTTTGTTTTTGAAGCGGCATATTCGCACAACTGAATTTGACTTGGTTTTGATTAGTTCTGAAATAACTTTTGTCAACTCGCAATATTTGTATGTTCGTTTTTTGAAGCAATTCATTCGATTTACAATGAAACTCAAACTAATTACTAATGCAGACTAGGAGCCTTCGCGGATGAGTCGTTATCCACAAACCTATAAATTCTTGGACTTTGAGGTTAGACCCGTCGATCAAAATATCTTTCTCTTCAGTTTGAATTGTATATACGATTTGAGTACTCAAAATATCAATATTGATTAGGGAACTGAATTATCGAGGTTATTTATAAAATATATAAATTATAAAAATCCGCGAAGTCTTTTATTTTTTTTTTAGGTTTGACGTGGAAGACGGGTCAGATACTCATTATAAACAATTTCTTAAAGATATATCTTAAGATGCAGGTCGAACTATTCAAAATGAAAAAAAAAAAGATTCACTTTGTTTTGTTCCCATTATCCTTAACCAATCCTATTTTTTTGAATATAAAGAAATAAAGAAGCCATTGCAATTGCTGGAAATACGAAACCCACGAAAGGCACAAAAATTGGGGGTAAATCATTGAGAACTGTCATAGAATGCGCACCTCGAATTAATATTTAATATTTTAACCTAGTTATTCTCTAATTGTTATATATATGTATATTTATATTTACTTTTTTTGGCTATATTGTTTAGCAACCTATTTGTGAATTATTCAATTGGCTAATTTTCTATGGAATTTTATATAATTATATCTTAAGTGCATCTTCATGAGCATATATAATATGAATATTCTAATACTAAAGCGCAAGGAATTTCAAAATCATTAGATCCTTTTTTTTGGAACTGAAATAATGTTATGATAATTTACTTCTTTGGGGTTTCATATTATATTTTATTATCTTCGTACCGTCGGATAACGTTAATTTAATAAAATTTTTGACCTGTGAAATTGGATTTCGAATCCATTCTTTTTTTTTTGTTACTTTGTTGAACTTATCGATTTTATTGTCTCATAAAAAAAAGGTTACGTTAAAAATTTACTTGCTTTAGGATTCACTGGAACGAAATTGTGAAGATGAAATAACTCACCCAAAACACCTTTTAAAATATTACGTGGTACGATTAGATCTAATAATCCACTTTCAAATATAATTTCCGCTTCTTGTGAACCTTCAGGCACCTGTTGATTCAATGTTTGCTCAATTACTCTTTTACCCGCAAATGCAATATGGGCTTCCGGTTCAGCAATAATAATATCAGCCAACATAGCAAAACTCGCGATCACCCCACCCGTTGTAGGAGATGTCAGAATTGATATGAAAAATAACTTTTTCTTCGATTGATAATCATGTAAAGCAGCAGATATTTTAGCCATTTGCATCAAACTTAAACTTCCTTCTTGCATACGTGCTCCGCCCGAAGCACAAACTAAAATAAGAGGTAAAAGTTCACTCGTAGCATACTCAATCAATCGGGTGATTTTCTCTCCGACTACTGATCCCATACTACCTCCAATAAAACGAAAATCCATAACCCCAATAGCTATTGCAATGCCATTTAACTGCCCTATTCCTGTCTGAACAGCTTCAGTTAATCCATGCTCTCGTTGATTAGAGTCAAGTTTTTCTATATAGGGAGGGTCCTCATTTTCGATTTTAAAATTATTCTGCTCATTTTTATCATCAATTTCTAGTTGATCTTCATCAGGTATACCTCTCTGAATTATTTGATTTAGATCTCTCAGTAACATATTGATCTCTATTGCTATCTCTCCTGTCGACGTTAGGTCTATATCTATAGAACAAGGGACAACTTTGTTGGTAGTATCGTGATCTTCTTTCTGGTTCTCATTCTCGTCTTTAGGTAGACTTAACTCCTCTATGTCTAGGTCTCTATTTGTTAGATAGGAATCTATATACCGGATATATGGGAAATGCATGGTATTCAAAACACCTAGGGGACAGCGCGAAAAAGATACCTCAAGAAATCTAGATAACGGTATGTCAATAAAGCTAAAGATAAGTACCTCAGGACCAATCTCAGTATAGCTTTCTGTATTTATTCTATGAGTTGGGTAATTCTTATTTGAATCCACAAAAAATTGATTAGTTTGATCACCTTGCTCAATTTGATCAAATTGAGCAAGGTGATCAAATTGAATTGGATCAAAAGAGACCATATCTTCATCTATCGGATACCACGTACCTGAATCAATCAAAAAATCAATTCGCTCTGAACTACCCATTCTTACATACGAATCACAATGTTCACAAATATACATTTTTGACATAAACGTTTTTCGATAGTTTAATCCATCGCAAAAATCGCACGAAACCCATAAATATTGATATTGCTTTATTCTTTTGAGACTTTCCGAATCATTTTCACTTACATTCAAAAAATAACTCGAAAGTTTATGAAGATTTTTTATCTCAATGTACAAAATTTTGCTAAAGTAGTAATTATCAAAATAGTTAAAACATAAATTGTTAGTATCATTTACTGTTAATAAAGTTAACATCGGATTTGCAATATACAGTTGAAAAGAAAAAAAAACAAAACCCCGATCAGTTTGCAGGCGGAACAATTGATAATTTGTTGATCCCCACCAGTTGATTTTACTTTTTTGAAATGTATCGTATTTCGAGAGTCTTTTGGTACTACTAATCTTTAAAATTGGAATAATCGAAATCGGAATCATAAAAAAAAAAGGACCTCCTAACTATCCTGATGAATATCCTTCTCAATTTATTCAACAAGATAATTATAAATTTACCAACCCAAAACTGAGTAACCACCTCGATCTGACTGACTGATATAGAATATATAGTTTAGACTATAAATAATCTGCTTTAGACATCTGTGGCCACGAATAGGAGCATTCAAAAAAAATAGATCTTTCTCGGATCTTCGTTCAATTTTGAACCGTTTTTTATGAAAATTTTTTTTTATAGTACTAAAAATGGGTTGCCCGGGACTCGAACCCGGAGCTAGTCGGATGGAGTAGAAAATGGAACTATTAAAAAAATAGGCACAAAAATCTCTCCCCAAGCCGTGCTTGCCTTTTTTATCGCACACGGCTTTCCCTACGTATCCATCTAAAACTCAACGTTTTAACAAACTAAAACCACGCAAAAAATGGAATACTCCAAAAAAAAGGAATATTCAATTAGTGAATCCTTACTTGTATATTTATAGTGCATGAACATTTCATAATTGACGTCAATCATTGTTTAAAAAACAACCTTTAATGAATCGGTATTCTTTCGTTATTATTGAATTGGAATAATGAAATTCGGATTTACACCTTTTCACAACTAATTAGTTATGATTAACTAGATCATTAATAGAAAGAATATCCAAATACCAAAGGCGATCTTTATATTGATTGAATGGATATGGAGATTTCGATGAATTTCTTCGGAAGATCAAAGAAGCAATCTGTTCTTCGATAAAAAATTCTTCTAAAAGGGCGGACCCTTGTTTTTTCAAAAAAGCGCGTACAGAGATTTTATGTTTACGAGCCAAGGTTTTGAGGCAAGCAAATCGAAGTATATAATGTATTTGATACAAAACTTTTTTTTTGGAAGATCCACTAGAATAATGAGCGATATTTTTGCATAGACGCAAAAATCGGTCAATAATATCTGAATCCAATAAATCCGTCCAGGTCGGTTTGCTAACGGGATGTCCTACTTTGTTACAAAATTTCATTTTTGACAATGATTCAATCATTGGAATAATGGGAATTAGTGTCTCTATATGATGTCTCGTATTATCGATACTAAATGCTTTTTGAAGCATTTGACTTCGTATCACGCAAGGCGTAAATTTTAACCTCAAAAGATAACCAACAAAAGTTAGAGAATGTTTCGATAATAAACCGATCTGAATCTTATCTGGTTGAAACCATACATCAAAATAACATTCAAATAAAATAACAAAATAGTGTTTCCATTTTTTCATTAGAAGTGGCATTCCCCTTATACCAAACACCAATTTTCCTTGATATCGAATATAATGTAGGTTCGGATCTTTAAACAACTCTAGCTTAAGGGGAAAACGGTTAGCAAAAACTTTTGTAAAATTATTTACTTTTGCATAAAAGTAGTTTCTCTCAAAAAAAACCTGAAAACGTTTTGCTGGTAAATGACAGAATTGGGTACGAATAAAAAAAATAATAGATTCGTATTCATATATATAAGCATTATATAAAAACACAAATAATCTTAGATTTTTTTTTTCCAAAAAGGAATTTGCTTTTTTTTGAAAAAAAGGATTGTTACCATTCGAATACTCATGAAGAAACAATCGTAAAAAATGCAAAGAGGAAGGATCTTTTAACCAGTAACGAAGAGTTTGAACCAATTTTTCGAGATGAATGGGATATGGGAGTAACCCATCGAACACAAAATTGAAATGGTAAAATTGATCCTCGACAAAAGGAAATATTGAATGAATTGATTGTAAATTTTGAACTTTTACTATTTCCAATTTTTTTTCCAAATTTTGGAAAGAAGTTCCAAATTGAAGGAAAAAGGGAATTTCTACAATGATTGCAAATCCTTCTGATATTTTTTGAGAATACAAAACCTTGTTGTATCTAAAAAAAAAATTTTGTTTAAAATTGTCAGAAGAAAAAGGGAAATAATTCTGGTGATACATTCGAGCAATTAAACGTTTTACAATTAAAAAACTCAATTTTTTGTCATAACCTAAATTTTCCAACAATGTATATCTATTTAAATTATGCTGATGAGCTAGCGTATAAATATACTCTTGAAAGATAAGTGGGTATAGGAAGTCCTTTTTATCAGATTTGGCTAGATCTATATATTTTTGATCTTTTTCTTTTCCCATTCTATTTTTTTTATTCAAGTCTATTTTTGATTAAAGCAAGGACATGGTATTTTTGAAGTTTTAAACGGATACATAGTGCGATAGAGTAAAAACAAAGTAATTAAAAAAAATAGATACCTTGAAAATAAATTAAGGAACGGATTCTCTCCCGTACCCCTTTTTTACTTTGGATTACAACAAAAAAATGGTTTGTTTATTATACCATAAGGATAAAAAAAGGATAGTTAGAAATCCTTTACTTTTACAAGTCAATCGCTCTTTTGATTTTGGAATATTTTTTGATCATTATACTCTTTATTCTACACATTTAGCTCTACGGAATAGTTAGGATTTAGTAAAAAAAATAAAGGCTTAGAAGGAAGCCTTTCACACATCGGTTACTAATCTAGTTTTAACATCTAATTAGTTTGAATAATAATTCAAATTGAGAACATAAGCTCGTTGCTTTTTTAGTTTTCCTTTATCTAATTAATTGAAGATCCAAGGCTTTATCCATTTATTCATTCGACAAACTTAGAATTTCGTTTTTTATCTTCCGTACCTAAGTAGTTGAAGAATTCTTCATTGATACGACATGCTGCTTTTTCCAGTCATTCCTTTCCGGATCAGTCGTAGTCTTACAAACAATACCGATTGTATGGACGAAGTTTTTTTTTTCATACAAATGTGTAAAAGCTGTTAGTCGCACTTAAAAGCCGAGTACTCTACCATTGAGTTAGCAACCCTAAAAAATAAAATATATATTTTCGTTGTTACATTCATACAATCAAAATACATACCAAATACCTACAAAAATTCAATCAATATGCAAGAAGGAAAGAAATATTCAATTTAAAACATTAACAAAAAAAAATACATTAAACACATTAATACTAATAAAAAAAAAAAGATGAGACGTTGAGAGAAACTCTATTTACTTAGATGGGATTATATCTAGTTCCTCTCTTGTTGTCAATATGAATAAGGTCACAAACAAAATCCATACTGAAAGAATGAAAAAAATCAGTTGATTTGACTAATAAAAATAGTCAAATTCTTAGAAAATCATGAATAAAAAAAGAATGAAAAAAAAAAATTCAATTGATCAATTGAATTGGATAGTTCTTTGTTAGACCGGGTATTCTATTTCAATTCTAGATCTAAACAACACCTCACAAACATAAAACTTCTTTAACAAAAGAGGGTATCCCTTCTTTAATTTATATTTCTTTATTTCTATTTATTTCTAATGAAAAGTGAAAAGCTTCTTAGTTCTTTTATCATAACTAATTGTTTCAAGTGTGGTTGATATACAATCCAATCTTGAATTAGAACCGAAAATGGGTCAAACTTCTTTTTCGGATCTTAAAAAAAAAACCTATATGGAAAACTTCTTGTTATTTTTTCGTAAATTGAAAATCTATCTAGCTTATTATTATATTATTCATTTTTGAAAAAAAAAAAAAAATAATTTCTAGATAAATCACTAATAATATAATGCGTCAAAACAACAAAATTATTCAATAAAAATTATTCTTTTGATGTCCTATTTAAAAGTCTGGGACGAAAGGATTCGAACCTTCGAACACCGGGACCAAAACCCGTTGCCTTACCACTCGGCCACGTCCCACAAATTTTTGGAACCATTCAGATTGGTATTCAACTTAAATAATACTATGTAGATTGATTTTTTGTCAACTATCCTCTATCTCTAAATCCATTTTCATCTAAATCCATTTTTCAAAAGTTACGAGATTTGGTTTAGTGGTCTAATTTTTATAGGTAAAGAGGTAGATATAGACTTAAAACAAATTTATTGATCATAATATATAATTCAATTAAGAGATTTTAGATATGTATAAAATCTGTATCAATTTTTTATAGGAAAATATAAAAATAGGATTTTTTTTTTATTTGAATATTTGAAAACAAAAATTTGTTTGGATAAGCTTAAAAGTTCTTTGCATAAACTTTCAAAAAGATTGTGAGTATACCTTCTTTTTAATCTTTAATCTTATTTTTTTTTTATCAAAAATGTATTCCTAACTTAGTCAAAATCGAATTATCTTCAAGAACAAAATATTTGTTATGCTTAATATTTTTAGTTTGATTTGTATCTGTTTTAATTCTGCCCTATATTCAAGTAGTTTTTTCTTCACAAAATTGCCCGAAGCTTATGCTTTTTTAAATCCAATTGTCGATTTTATGCCAGTGATTCCTTTGTTATTTTTTCTATTAGCCTTTGTTTGGCAAGCTGCTGTCAGTTTTCGATAAGATTTGAAAAAAGATATGCGTAGTTTCTACGTCTTAGATATAATCCTATATGGTTTATATAATAGATAGTTAGAAAAAACGTCATTATTAGTTTCAATCCATTGATTGTGATCTAAAATCAAATTAGAGAATCTCTTTTCTTTTTTTTTTAACCAAAAAAGATCTTGGAGATTGTGTAATGCTTACTCTCAAACTTTTTGTCTACACAGTAGTGATATTATTTGTTTCACTCTTCATCTTCGGATTTTTATCTAATGATCCGGGACGTAATCCGGGACGTGAAGAATAATACGAGAGTTTTTTTCTTTCTTTGTTTCATTTTTTATGTTCTTGAGATTTGATCATTTCTCCATTGTTAACTATTTCCTTTAATAAAGTTTCAAATACATTATTAAAGAGAATAATAATAAAAAAAAAAAAACAAGACCAAGCACTCAGCCGGAAAGAGAGGGATTCGAACCCTCGGTACAAAAAATTCGTACAACGGATTAGCAATCCGACGCTTTAGGCCACTCAGCCATCTTTCCGAAAAGGGTTGGTTAATTTCAATTGTTATCATAATCCTATCTTACAAAATAAGGAAGATGAAAAACAAAGACCATTCCTTGTGTCCCTTTTGTTTCGTTCGTTCTTTGTACTTAATTCACTTAAGTACTTAATTTACTTAATTCTTGGTTTCCTTATTCTTATTTATTCTTATTATAATATATAGGATAGATTTGTATTTCATTAGTTTTAGTATTTTGGGGGAATCTATTTTCTAAATCGTTTTTTTTTTTTTTTTGACAAAATTGAAAAAAAAAAACTTCTCTTGCTCTAATTGCATTTCTTTAGCGATTAAGATAGTTTCTTTTGTATTTTTCTAACTCTTGAATTTCGAAACATACAAAAGAAACTATCTGGTTTGAATTGAGTTGATTTAAAATTCGATTCAAAACGAAAAACAAAAGTTCTCATTTCTCATGTAGATTTATATTAATTAAAAAAAACGTTTCAATTTCAAGTTTCAAATAGAACTACCACGTTAAACTAGAAAAAAGTCGAATTTTTTATAAGGATTGGATAAAAAAAATCTATCCCCCAAAATAGAGTACCTTTTTTTTAATTTCAGTATTCGTAGTTGGTTTTTTCATTTTTAAAAATCTTGGTGGTTTTTCTAAAAAAAGACTATTTGAACCCTCTTTTTATGACCCTCTTTCTATCCTATTACTTGACAAAAGGTTCTTTTATATACAATAATCAAATCGTAGCGGGTATAGTTTAGTGGTAAAAGTGTGATTCGTTTTAATAAGTCTACCTCTAAGGATTTGTTAGAGGATCTTTCGGTTCCTATTCCGAACAAAAACTTTATTTCTTAAAAGGAGAAACTCCTTTCTCTATCAATGAAAAACTAAAGGAAAAATATACATTCTCATAATTTGGATTCGAGAATCAATAAAACAATTGGATTATCAAATTATGAAACATAATTTTGGAAATTGGATCAATACTTCCAATCAACTAAGTATGAATAACCGATCTATGGATAAAGAAATTTAGATTTCATCTATTTCGAATCGTAACTAAATCTTTTTTTTTGTATTATTTCAAACAAATACAAAAAAAAAGCAAAATCTAATTAAGCAGTAAACGATGACTTTGGTTTACTAAAGACATCGATCTTGTTTTAGCTCGGTCGAAAAAAAAAAACTTCTTTTCCTAAGGATTGTTCAAAAAAAATCAAATAGAAATAGAGGACGAAGTAACTATAAAGAATATTTTAATCCCCCAGCTAGAGGGATTATCTAACAAGCGAGTTATTAAAACTGGATTCAATTAAATCAAACCCAGGGGCTGACATAGATATTATGGATAGTGTATGGTTCACTTTTTTTTGAGTGCATCGTATGGATTAGTTGTATAGATCATATTTACAAATTGTTACCTATTCCATAAAGGAGCCGAATGAAACCAAAGTTTCATGTTCTGTTTTGAATTAGAGATGTTAAATAGAATGAATAAACATCGACTATAACCCCTAGCCTTCCAAGCTAACGATGCGGGTTCGATTCCCGCTACCCGCTCTCACCCTATACACTCATTAAGGATTATACCTTAGCGAGAATAGAGAACTTTTTCTTTTTTTTTTCGTGATCCAGCTATACGACTCGATAGGAGTATATGCTATTAAATAAAGGTCTTTTTTTTTTTAGTTCGATAGATAGAATCTATCGGAAGTTGATCTAATTATTCTACTACCCAAAATTTGAATACGCAGAATCACAAAAAAAAAGAACTAAAAAGTAGTCAATCTAAAAAAAAAATACTGCTAAGTTTATTTATTTCTTTTGTAAAATTGTAATTTTTTAGACCGAGATTGACAGTCCTTTTTTTTATCTAAAGGAAAGAATTTATTACTTAATTCACTGCACTAATATTCCATAAAAAGGTTTTTCTTTTTTTAGCCAAACAAAGCAATTTCGATATTTAAGTGAGATTAAAATCAACTAAGAATATAAGATAAGAGAATTTTCTAACTGATCTCACTTCACTAGTTTTTATAAAGTAGGAACGATATTATAGAGTAAAGAGATTAAAAAAAACGAATAAAAAAGGGAAATTAAAAAGCGTCCATTGTCTAATGGATAGGACAGAGGTCTTCTAAACCTTTGGTATAGGTTCAAATCCTATTGGACGCAGGATTTTTTCATCTAGTAGTATATCTATTTTTAGTAATAGTTGGCATTTTAGAAGATTTTCGAACGGTAAATAGAAAATTTTTATTCGATGCGTAAATTTTTAATTTATAGTATTCTTTTTTTTCGGGGTTTTAGTTCGATTTTTGGTTAAGGTTAACTATTGGTCGATTTTTCGTTTAGGTATATCCTAATAAACGCCGAAAATAAATTTCGTTAGACTTGTTACTTAAGTTGAAAACGTTTCGTCTGCTCTTGAATAGCTTCTTTTAAAAGGTTTTCCGCTTCTTTCGTAAATGTTTTCGTAGAAGAGATGATTTCTTGGAACTGAGGTTTATTATTTTTTAAGTAAGTGCGTAGCTCATCAAGAAAATCTCGTACTTGTCCAATTTCGAATGAATCAAGATATCCATTAGTTCCGGCATAAATAGTCATTATTTGTTCGTCCACTGTGAGAGGGTTTGATTGGGATTGTTTTAGCAACTCACGTAAACGCCGTCCTCGTTCCAATTGATTCTGACTACCTTTATCCAGATCAGAAGCAAATTGCGCAAAGGCTTCTAATTCTAAAAATTGGGCCAATTCTAATTTTAATTTCCCAGCAACTTGTTTCATTGCTTTAATTTGAGCTGCGGATCCGACTCGCGAAACGGAAATACCGACATTAATCGCCGGTCGGATTCCCGAATTGAATAGATCAGCCGATAAGAATATTTGTCCATCGGTAATGGAAATTACATTAGTAGGAATATAAGCCGAAACATCGCCAGATTGGGTCTCAACAATTGGTAACGCAGTCATACTGCCTTCCCCTAAACTCGAACTTAATTTTGCAGCTCGTTCTAAAAGGCGTGAATGTAAATAAAAAACATCTCCTGGATAAGCTTCACGGCCGGGTGGTCTGCGTAATAAAAGCGACATTTGACGATAAGCCTGCGCTTGTTTGGAAAGATCATCATAAATTATTAAAGTGTGTTGTTTACGATACATGAAATATTCAGCTAAAGCCGCGCCTGTATAAGGAGCGAGGTATTGTAATGTAGCTGGGGAAGCTGCTGTTTCGGCTACAATAGTAGTATATTTCATTGCTCCTCTTTCCTGTAAGGTAGTCACTACTTGAGCTACCGAAGATGCTTTTTGACCAATAGCTACATAAACACATATTACATTCTGTCCTTGTTGATTTAGAATTGTATCTGTGGCTACTGCCGTTTTCCCGGTCTGTCTATCCCCAATAATTAATTCTCGTTGCCCACGTCCTATCGGGATCATTGAATCAATAGCTATAAGTCCTGTTTGAAGCGGCTCATACACGGACCGTCTTGAAATAATACCCGGAGCTGGAGATTCAATTAACCGAGATTCCGAAGATGCAATTTCACCGCGACCATCAATAGGTTTCCCTAGAGCGTTGATAACACGACCTAAATAAGCTTCACTCACAGGGACCTGAGCAATTTTTCCTGTTGCTTTTACCGAACTTCCCTCTTGTATCAGCAAACCGTCACCCATTAAGACAACACCAACATTATGTGATTCCAAATTCAGAGCAATTCCTATCGTACCCTCGGAAAATTCGACTAATTCACCGGCCATTACTTCATTAAGACCATAAATACGAGCAATACCATCGCCTACTTGAAGTACGGTCCCCGTGTTTACAATCTTTACTTCTCTATTATATTGCTCAATACGTTCACGAATAATATTACTAATCTCGTCGGCTCGAATGGTTACCATGAGTATTTCTTCCTTTGTTGAAAAAAAAAAATAATGCCCCTAGACTATAGCAGAAGGACTAATCAGTTATTTCTTTTATTGTTACCAACATGCCAATATTAGCACTGATGGTACGTAAATGTAATTCGTTGTTTAAACGACTATTCAGAGTTCCTAAAGCTCCTTCTAAGGCTTGTTGGAAAACTCGTTGTCTGACGTAATTAAGTGCCCTTTCTTGTTCAAAATTAATTGTTTCATTGTTGGAATTTTCGAATTGTTCTAAGGTTTGCGAAGTTGAATTAATTAAATTCAATTTTTCTCGTTCTATCTCCGAGTATCCGTTCACTCGATACTGATCCGCTTCAATTTCGACTTGAAGTAAGCGAAGTTGGGCTTTCTTTAGCTGTTCAATAGCCCCTTCGCGTAATTCTTCAGAATTTCGAATTGTATTCACAATCCTCTGTTTTCGATTATCTAATAAATCACTTAATGAAAGTAGATTATTTTTCCATTCATTAAAAAATTTTCATAATCCCTTCCCGAACCAAACATGAATTTTTCAATTCATTTGGCTCTCACGCTCAACTAGTTCAATTTCTTATGGTAAATTTCCAGATCGTTTTAGACTGTATTGAGCCTATCCTCTTTTTCTTGTATTTCAATTGACAATTAATATTCAAAAACCACTAATCAACTAATTTACGATTGAAATATTCAGAGGACTCTTTGTATCAAACAATTAATTGTCAGTAGAGTTGTTTCTTTTTTTCTTCAAATCCAAACAAATTTTTTATCTATAGGTTATCAATTGAGCATTGAAGAAGATTGGATGAACTGCCTCATTTTTTTTTTTTATTATTATAAAAAAAAATGACTTTAAATCAGGTTTTTGACATGAGTGTTGTATGTCAAAAACAACTTTCAATTATTCATTTTTTTTTGTAACCCTTTGTTTTTAGTAACGTTAGTAACATTGTAGTAATTAACGTTAGTAACCTTGTACTTGTAGTATGAAGTAGAAAGAATACTTTGCTATGTCTGGACTTTAACTTTTAAAAGTTTCGATTTAACCATGTTAATGGTTCCTCAATATTGGTTCCTAGAGAATCAAAGTTTATTTACCAATAAATCGCGAAATGCTATGGTTCTTACAGATCAGGTGTGAATTTATTCATTAAGTAATTCGCAGGATTATGCACAGTTTTTGTCTTAGTTAAACCACAAAAAAGTGCAGCTGTATCAATTCAGCCGATTTGTGAAATCAACAACTCGCACACACTCCCTTTCCAAAAAAAATCAATATACCAAGGACTACACTTAGATTTATTGGATTTGTTGCTAAAATATCGGTATTGAATCCGAAACTCCCGGCGGATGGCCAGTGATCCAAAAAAACGAAAGAATCGGGTACTGTTTTCATAGGATCTCCTCTTCTAGTATAGACAGATTAATTCTCTATTTTTTTTTAGTTCTTAATAGATTCGATTTCTGCATTTTGATTATTCTAAAATGAATTAGACTATTAGTTACTTAGTTCTTTGAGTTCTAAAGTGAATAATTTGATTATTATTTTAGTTTAAATTAGCTACTATTTGATTCAGGTTTATTTAGTGCTTTGCCTGGTTTTAAATAAATTGAGACTGAACTCACTTCAATTTGGAAATCAATTTCCAATTAGAAACCTGTATTGGGACTAAAACCAAATTGATTCGAATATGATATTCACTCTGAAGGCTATATGAATCACGAAATATTTACTTGGTTCCAAGACTAATTTACATCAAATTGAATTGAATCAATAGATGGATGGGAAGGAAGAAAGCGAATCCATATACTAATTCCTGATCCCTAAATCAGTCCTTCCCATGGGTTATTGTACCAAAAAACCTAAGTATTACTAAATAGTTCTAAGTATCAACTTGGGATAGAATTGAAAAAAACAATCAGCAAATCCCAAGTCAAAACAAAAAAAAAAAAGATTGTTTGTTAGAATTCGATTATACAAACGGATTTGCAAATAAAAGGGCTAAGGCTACAACAAGTCCATAAATGGTTAAAGCTTCCATAAAAGCTAAACTAAGCAATAAAGTACCCCGTATTTTCCCTTCTGCTTCCGGTTGTCTCGCGATACCTTCTACAGCTTGGCCTGCAGCAGTACCTTGACCAACCCCAGGTCCAATCGAAGCAAGTCCAACGGCCAAGCCAGCAGCAATAACGGAAGCGGCAGAAATCAATGGATTCATGAAAAATTCCTCGCACAAAAAAAAAAAAAACGGAAATGGTTAATGATACAATCATACACTAACTCAAAATTATGAATTACTCAGTCTAGCGCTCTTTATCCTATTTTTATTGAATCGGCATATCTACAAATAAAAATAAAGTAGTTGGCAATTTGGAATTGACGTAGAAGACTAGTCAACCATCTACACTAGGGATTCCAATCAATCACAATATCAATTATTAATAGTCGTAAACGAGATTATTTATATGCATAAATAATTAGTTAATACTTACTATTACATATACATGTGTTTCTTGTATAACGTAAACCAGCTAGTCATTTCGTTCACTTTCATTTTGAAATTAGAAATGGTTCACTTTTGGTTATCATTATCCTAACCACTCAATAAGACTTGAGTAATCCCAATCAGCACTTTTTTTTTTAGTGAATTGTAAAATGACTTAAAAAAGGACTAAAATGAGAATCAATTGAGACTCGAAAACTTTTTTTTTTATTCGAAGAATCTAAAAAAAAAATGCTTAATCAAATTATGTCTCTTCAAATTTAAATAGAATAAAAAAAAAAACACTAAAAAAAATATTGTTTGGCAGCAAACACATAACTGAAACAAAGAAATTTTGAGAAAAGGATCCTTGTTTTGAGATCTCTTCCGCAATTTATTGTTAGTTTAAATTTAAGAATATGGAAATTTGATTTACGCTGCATTGAAATCGTTTAAGTAATTGGAAGCAAAAAATATCCGGCCTTGCATTGCACTACAATAGAAAAAAATGTAAAATGAATCAATGATGCCCTTCCATGGATTCACCTATATAAGCAGCAGCTAAAGTTGCAAAAATAAGAGCTTGAATACCACTTGTAAATAATCCAAGAAGCATGACAGGTATAGGAACCACTAGAGGTACTAAAGAAACAAGAACAACAACTACTAATTCATCCGCTAATATATTCCCAAAAAGTCGAAAGCTAAGTGATAAGGGTTTTGTAAAATCTTCTAAAATATTAATCGGTAAAAGAATTGGAGTTGGTTGAATATATTTACCAAAATAACTTAAACCTTTTTTACTAAGGCCGGCATAAAAATAGGCTATTGAAGTAAGTAAAGCTAGAGCAACGGTAGTATTTATATCATTCGTAGGTGCAGCTAACTCACCATGCGGTAACTCTATAAGTTTCCAAGGTAAAAGCGCCCCCGACCAATTCGAAACAAAAATAAAAAGAAATAAAGTTCCAATAAAAGGAACCCAGGGACTATATTCTTCCCCAATTTGGGTTTTACTAACGGATCGAATAAATTCAAGGACATATTCAAAGAAATTCTGACCCCCTGTGGGAATGGTTTGTGGATTCCGAAGAGCTACAATGGCCGAGCCTAATAAAATAGCAATTACCACCCAAGAAGTTATAAGGACTTGGGCATGCACTTGGAAAGTTCCGAGTTTCCAATAAAAATGTTGGCCTACTTCGACAACAGATAGATCATATAAACCCTTTAATGTGCTGCTGGAACATGATAAAACATTCATATTTCCCTCTGAAAGAAAACGTTTAAAGAAATTATTTTGATTCGCCCTTTATTTTTTTTTTCAATGTTTTTTTAACTTGCTAACTCAAATTAGATATTTTAGGTTTGTTGGCCACGAACTTTTTACATCAGTTTTACAAATTTATTTATCTATTTTACGTAATAAAAAAAAACTAGTAACCCCAGATTGTGTTTACAAAACAATTTCATATATCTAATATTCTGTATATGTCTCTTAATTATTAATCAGAGTTCTTGTATATAGCTAGAACGACCTTCACAAATTGCAAATATCAATTTATTAAGAATTAATCGAATTGAAGCTATAGCATCATCATTGGCAGGAATCGAAATATCTGCAAGATCCGGGTCACAATTTGTATCACTTAAACAAATTGTTGGAATTCCCAAAGTGAGACATTCTCGAAGAGCCCTATATTCTTCTTGCTGATCAAGAATTATCACAATATCGGGTAATCCCGCCATATATTTTATCCCGTAGAGATATGTTTGCAAGTGCGATAACTGTCTCTTCACTCTAGCCGCATCCCTTTTTGGAAGACGTTTCAATTCCCCGGTCTTTTGTTTTATTCTTAAATCCCGAAATTTTTGAAGTCTCATTTCAGTAGTGGACCAATTTGTTAAAAGTCCGCTAAGCCATTTCTTATTAACATAATGACATCGAGCTTTTTTTGCAGCCCGAACTACCGAATCTGCTACTTTTTTTTTCGTACCAACAATTAAAAATTGTTTTCGTCTGCTTGCTGCATCAAAAACTAAATCACAAGCTTCGGATAAAAAACGAGCAGTTTTAGTAAGATTTGTAATATGAATACCTTTACGTTTTGCAGAGATATAAGGTTCCATTCGTGGATTCCATTTTTTAATACCATGACCAAAATGAACTCCTGCTTCGAGCATCTCTTCCAAATTAATGTTCCAATATCTTCTTAGCATTTTTCCTCACACTCCCTCTCTTGTTTGTTTTTTAAAAAAAAAAAAGAGATGAACCATCTTGCAATCTGAAATATAGAATTGTTCCCATGGAACCTTCTCTTTTGCTGTAGATTGTCCCATTGGGACAGGACTCAAGTAATCAATTTCTTGGTATTGCTTGCTATTATTCGATTAATTTCTAGTCATTTTTTTTTTTCGATTAACAGAACAAAAAAATCGAAAAATTAGTCCAAATTAAGACTCCAAAAAGTCGGGAATCTATTAATCTATTAAATAAATTAAATGTAAAAAATGAAAAAATGGATTATTCTATCGTATCAATTTTTTGAAATACACGAATCAAAGAACTCTCTGTGGTGTAACAAAATATTTCTCATTTCCCCCTCAAAAAAATTATTTTTTTTTGTTTTGAAAATAAAATTTTGAGATTGCTTTGACTGCTGCACTAATCCTTGGAATCCAGTTCCAAGGGGGATCAAACTACCTAAAACAACATTTTCTTTTAGTCCTTTCAACCAATCGATACGACCACGTAGAGCAGCTTTTGATAAAACACGAGCCGTCTCTTGAAAGCTCGCCTCGGATATGAAACTTTGAGTATTCAGAGATGTTCTCGTTATTCCTAATAAGACGGATCGATAACAAATTGATTCTTCCAAAGCGCGTCCTGTTCGTTCTGCTCGCAACAATCCAATTAGTTCTCCGGGTAAAAAAACATTAGACATTCCATCTTCTGAAACCAAAACTTTGGATGTTATTTGTCGAACAATAATTTCTATATGCTTATTATGGAGTTGCACCCCTTGGGACCGATAAACCTTTTGGATTTTGTTAACTAAAGAGATACGACTTTGCATTAGAGTTAGCTCCGCCCCAATCAAGAATCCCCAAGGAATTCCAAAAATTCTTGTTATACACTCGGTCCACCTCTCAACTCGCTTTTCAAGATTTGAGGATATTGACTCAATTGACCGTACTTCTAAGACTTGTTCTACTTTTGGCAGACCTTGTGTTATATCACCTGATCTTGATTTTTCATATATACATGTAACTAAAGTATCTCCGGCAGAGAGGATTTCTCCATAATTTCCATGAACCGTTGCTCCCGGAGTAGCCAAATAAGGTTTAGCAGATCTTAATACTAGAGAATCAAGGTCAACAATTATAATTTGACCTGATTTGAGTGTGGGTCCTTCTTTAGATTTAGAGCCGGTTTCACAAAAAAATTCTCCCAAAATAATTAGTGTCACTTTTTGATCGTAATAATTCCAATTAGAATTATGATTCCGAAAAGCCCAAGTGAAATTAAATGAATTTAAAACGGGGCTACCACAAGGATCCAAATTGACAATTAGCCAATTTTCATCGATTAAAAACAATTTCATTAGTTGAAAACGTTGATTCAAATTATCAAGTTTCAAATATTTAGTTACTGAGATTGGATTATGAGTTATAAAATTGGAAACGGAAAAAGAGTTTAAAATTTGAAGAGTTGTCCCTAAAGGTCCAAACAAGGAATTCCGAGTTGGACTCAAATAATTTCTTTGAATTGATTCGTTTAGTACAGTGGAATCTTTTTCATTCTTGACTGGATCTATTCGAAAACAATTTAATGATGACAAAATTATCAACGATTGGCATTTTTTAGTTCGTTTCAATACAGTACTAAAAGTTCCATGATGTTGTTTATGGTTAATTGATTGTTGAATCCTTGGGCTTGGGTTAGACGAAATTGAAAAAAATGGATTACTATAGGTCCTAGAAGATAAGATTAATTCGGAATCTGATGAATCCTGTCGTTTTCTGCTGATAAATGAAATAGGGGATTTCACTAAGGTTATTTTTAGGAAATCCTGACTAATCCCTTGGGTACGGACTTCAATAAAAGAAGCACAAGCCTCTTCACGAAAAAAATTATTTTTGTGTTGTTCCCAATTCAATACTAAACCAGTACGAACTAATTGAATACTTGTATCCGAAATTCCCAGAATTGGTTTACTATTACCATAGAGAATATAATTGACAACTCTAAGTTCCAAATTATCCTTTTCGTGTAATAAATCCTGAGAAAAAATTGTTTCTAGATTGATACCGTCGGCGATTTCATATCTGATTACCGGACGAACTAACCCAAAATACTTTTTTTTACTCGGTGTAAGGCATTGGACATAGATCCAGTTTTTAACTTGTGTAGATTCGTTAGAATTGCTCGAATTCGTTTGTCGTGTTCCAGTTGGTATCAAAAAACCACTGTGTCTGGAGATCTTATCTATCTCTCCTGGAAAATGAAGGTCCCCAGAAAATATTTTAAGTTCCAATTTTTTTTTTTTTTTCTCGACGCGAACCAATCCACCGACTCTACTTTTGATATTAAAAGTGATTTGTGTATCTTTTCCAATGATACTATTGTTCCGTACCATTAAAGGAGAAGATTCGGATAAAATATAAACTTCTTCGGGAATGAAAAAAAATCGATTGACTTTGATTTGGTTTTTTAAATTCCATTCTTTGACTCCGCGATGCTCAATCAAATCTTCTTTTTTGACTATTGAATGCACGTCTAAAGTACCATAGTTAGTAATACCGGAACTCCTTCTTTGGTATTGGGGGTCATCAAAATAAGCAAAAATACTATTGCTACGCAAAATACCATTTTGGGGCATTTCAATTGCAATGTGAAAGTGAGTCAGTTTTTCTTTTTCCTGCTCTTCACTGGATTGAAATGGAAGGATAAATCTATTTTTTCTCCTTTTGGATAATAAAAAAAAATTTTCGTGAAGAATAGCAGTGGATTTGAGATTACAACAACCAATACATAGGATTCGATCTAATTTTGAATCATCAAGAATCTTTTTTTCATTTTTATTCAAAATAGGGAAACTACTAAATTTGTAGTTAGCTTGATCATTATCGCCTGCTTGACTCCAACTATCTTTTCTTTCCATAGAAAGAAACTGGGTGTTTAGTTGATCTTGATCATTATATACTGAAACTATTCCTATGTTGAATTTGTACGTGTGTCCTGATAATATCCATAAATGGCTTGTTTTTGCTAAGAGATGGACATTACTATATGTAAATTCCGGGGTATGGTATACATTAGTACTCCAGTGCATTTCCCCTTCTGATTCAGAATAAATATGTTTTCGAACCTTCTCTTTAAAATTCAAAGTAGATGCTCCCGCACAAATTTCAGCAATCACTTGTTCGGATTCTACATATTGAGAATTTTGAACTAAAAGAAAACTTTTGGTTGGAATAGTCACGTTATGTACAGTATCTTGACTCTCAATAATTAAATCCAAATTTCTATAACATAAAAAAGCTGGATGGCCATGACGTGTACGTGTCGGATGAACCAAATCTTCATTAAATTTAATTTTTCCATTAGAAGGTGCTCGTACATGGTCTGCGATACCCCCTGTGAATACTCCGCCAGTATGAAATGTTCTTAATGTTAGTTGAGTACCCGGCTCTCCAATGGATTGCCCCGCAATAATCCCTACAGCTTCTCCCAATTCTACCAAATCTCCGTGAGTAGGACTACGTCCATAACACAAGCGACAGATCCAAGCGGTACTCCTACAAGTAAACGGAGTTCGAATAGATATTGGGATTGAGGGAAAGTTTATAAATCGATTGACAAGTCCGACTCCAATATCTTGATTCCGGATGGCAATGCAACGTCGACCTATATATAGATTGTCTGCTAATACGCGACCTATTAAGGTTTGGATAAAAATTCTTTCTGGTATCATTCCCTTTCGAGGACTCACAGAAATACCTCGGGTGGTCCCACAATCTGTTCGCCGTACAACAATGTGTTGAACTACTTCAACAAGTCGGCGCGTAAGATATCCAGCATCGGATGTTCGTACAGCGGTATCCACAACTCCCTTTCGAGCCCCATAACAAGAAATAATATATTCTGTTAATGACAGTCCTTCTCGTAAATTACTTTGAATAGGTAAATCAATCATTTGCCCTTGAGGATCTGACATTAATCCTCTCATACCTACTAATTGGTGAACTTGAGATGCATTTCCTCTAGCTCCCGAAAAAGACATTATATGCACAGGATTGAACGGGTCTGTCATCCGAAAGTTAAGATTCATTTCGTGTCGTAAATACTCACTTGTAGCATACCATACCTCAATAGATTGGCGTAATTTTTCTATCGCATGTACATTTCCATAACGGTAGTGGTTTTCAAAAATAAAATTTTGTTGTTCAATATCTTGAACTAACCATCCCTTAGAAGGTATTGTTAAAAGATCATCAATTCCTAATGAAATGGATGTCGCAGTGGCTTGTTGGAAACCCACAGTCTTTACTTGATCCAGGATGTGGGATGTATATGCCATTCCGAAATGCTCGATTAATCTACTAATAATTCGTTTAATGGCAGTTCCATCTATGACTTTATTGGGAAAGACCAAATTGGCCCGTTCGGCCATAAATACCTCCATTTTTCGTTAAGTCGGGTTCGACAATGAATTTGAGTCAATGATTGAAAAACTTCCTTTTCTCAATTTGAATTCGTATAGAAATTAACAAATTATGTCTCTACTCGAGGAAACCGGAAAAAATAGGAATTTTTGTGAATAATGTACCAATAGTGTATCTCAAACCTTTGTTTCTATACCTATAAAAAATTTGGCTGCACAGGCTTGAGAAAAACCTTGTATAGCTTCTTCAATTTCTCGATAAAGAGAAATATGACCAACAGTGGTTCGAATGTATATACAAAGAATTTTTTTTTTTATACTTCGTACTATTAGATAGTTTTCATAAATTTCTTGATAGGTACCCATAGACTCATAGTGAACTTGGTGAGGCGTTTCTCTTGAAGCAATAACACCTTCCTGGACTTGCCATCGGATCCATAAAGGACTATCTAAATCGATTTTTTTTTGCCAATAAGCGCCAATTGCATCATAGGAATTACAAAAAAACGGTTCTTTCCTATACTTATGATTATTATATTCGTTTTGATGAGTTTTTCGATTGGATGCATTATATCTATTGGCATAAATCCCTCTTCGATTTCCGCTTGTTAATATATATAAACCCATAAGCATATCTTGAGTGGGTACGCAAATAGGATCTCCCATAGCCGGAGACAAGAGATTCATATGCGAAAACATAAGTAAACGAGCTTCCGCTTGCGCCTCTACTGATAAAGGTATATGAACAGCCATTTGATCCCCATCAAAATCTGCATTGAATCCCTTACAAACTAATGGATGTAAACAAATGGCACGCCCCTCTACTAAAATGGGTTGAAATGCTTGTATACCTAATCTATGCAAAGTTGGTGCCCTATTGAGTAATACAGGATGCCCCTGCATTACTTCCTGAAGTATTTCCCAGACAATGGGCTCTTTTTCCCGAATTTTACTCTTAGCAACTCCAATATTTGAGGCAAAATGTTGTCTAATTAGACCCCGAATTACAAATGTCTGAAATAGCTCTATGGCTATTTCGCGAGGCAATCCGCATTGATGTAATGAAAGTGAAGGTCCTACAACAATGACGGAACGGCCCGAATAATCAACTCGTTTACCAAGCATAGTTTCACGAAATCTTCCCTCTTTCCCTTCGATTATATCCGAAAAAGATTTGTAAACTTTAGTATGACCATCCCTCATTGGTTGGCCTCGGATTCCATTATCAAGAAGTGTATCCACGGCTTCTTGTACTAATTTTTCCTGACACAGTACTAATTCTCCGGGTGTAGATCTACTTGTTGTTAATAGGTCAGTAAGAGTATTATTCCGATAGATAACTCGACGATAGAGTTCATTAATATCGGAACTCATTAGTTTCCCCCCATCGAGCTGAATAATCGGTCTGAGTTCAGGAGGAAGAACTGGTAATAGACATAAAACCATCCATTCTGGTTCTATGTTTGTTCGAATAAAATGCTTAGCTAATTCGATGCGTCTAACCAAAAAATCTTTTCGTCTACCTATTTTTCGATCTTCCCATTCATTTCCGGCAGTACCTTCTTCCCCTAAAAGTTTCCATTCTACCGACGAACAATCTATAAGACTTCGCAAATCCAAATCGGCTAATTGTTCTCGAATAGCGCCAGCACCAGTAGCAATTTCTCTATTTCGAAATGTATTGAAGCCGTAGGTAGTAAAAAATAGTGGAATACTATATTTCCAAGATTGGATTTCATATTTAAATGAACCTCGTAATCGTAAGAAAGTAGGTTTTTTAGCTATAGGCCTAGCAAAAGAAAAATTTGGATAGGATCCTAAAAGATTGCCCCCCTTTCAAAATCGGACATGAAAGTTTCCTTTCATCCGGCTCAAGCAGCTTAACACGAAAGAAAGCGAAAGAAACCTTGTTTTATTTCAAACTAAGGAAAACGTACCAACTAGCTACTCGTTACTCAAGTTATCATGGAGGACCATGCAGCATTTCTTGTATTCAGTCCTCTTTGGCGATGTGAAGAATTTCGAGATTCTTTAGTCCCGTCAAGTCTCCCAATTGCAACTTGAAATTCAAAAAGGTAAAATTCTTGAGTAGTCTACTTCCCTGCGAATGATCAATTCCAAACTATGGGAAATTCATACGGGATTTACTTGTCTATGTTTTCTTACCTTCCATTTATGTGATCATTTAGGTTCCAAATTCACCTCGATGGTTATACTATGCTACTCAAACCTATCTGCGATGTATAGATTCCTAAAACCATGCCATGACATTTTTGTGTACTTGCGTATAAACAATCTCCCTTTCTTTTTTTTTTTTAACGTTAAAAAAAAAAGGAAAATAATTAATTTTATCCCACACAAGAAAGTCTAGTTTCACAAGGTCCAACTATAAATTTTTATGTAGTTGTTACTGAAACGACCATAGACCAATTCCATTTTTGAGGGGAATATTGCCTAAAACCCCAATTCTGAGTTTCATGTTCTTTTTTGAAAGAAACATGTCAGAGCTAAGGCATCCCAATTCGATTAACTAGGATGACAGTTTATTATTTCGAAACTGTAAAAAAAAAAAAAAGAATTTCAATCAAATCACACATCGCAGTATACTAAGCCCTCCAATTCTTTAAGAGGTTTATCTAAAAGATTCGCGATATAACTAGGAAGTCGTTTCAAATACCAGACATGAGTTACTGGGCATGACAATTTGATGTAGCCCATTTGATATCTTCGTATTCGAGAATCAACAAACTGAACTCCACACTGTTCACAAAATTTTGGATCTTCATTTTCAGCTCCGATTACGCGATAATTTCCACAAGCGCAAATTCCACTTTTTATAGGTCCAAAAATTCTTTCACAAAATAATCCATCTTTTTCTGGTTTATTGGTTTTGTAATGAAAAGTATAGGGTTTGGTCACTTCTCCCACAATCTCGCCATTCGGAAGTATTTTGGTGGCCCAAGCACTTATTTGTTGAGGTGAAACTAATCCAATTCGGAGTTGCTGATGTTTATACCAATCGATCATATAGAAATATTCGAATTCATTACGATTAAACTTCCTTCCTAGTCATCTGAAAATTTTTCTCAGATATAAGAAAATGATTCAGTTCCAAAGCCAAAGATCGTAGTTCTCGAACCAGTAATCGAAAAGATTCTGGAGCATCCTGAGGTTTTGGAATTATTCCGCCAATCACCGTAGTACTAAGAACTTCTTGTCGCGCTCTAATATGATCCGATTTATATGTGAGCATCTCTTGTAAAATATGAGAAACCCCAAATCCCTCAAGCGCCCAAACCTCCATTTCTCCTACTCGCTGACCCCCTTGCTTCGCTCTTCCTCTAAGTGGTTGTTGGGTAACAAGTGCATAATGTCCACTGGAACGTCCGTGTATTTTATCATCAACTTGATGAATTAATTTCAAGATATAAGGCTTGCCTATTATAACAGGCTGTTCAAAAGGCTCTCCCGTTCTTCCATCAAATAATTTACTTTTTCCAGGATATTCGGGTTCAAATACCCATGGATTAAATGTTTTCTTGCTCGCTTCATATAATTCAGAAAACACTAATTTTCGAGAGGACTCTTGTTCATATTTTTCATCAAAAGGACCTATTCGATAATGTCGATCTAGCAAATCCCCCGCTAACCCGAGCGAACATTCAAATATTTGCCCTACATTCATTCTTGAAGGTACTCCTAATGGATTCAAGACCATATCAATAGATCTTCCATCTTGTAAATAAGGCATATCATGTCTAGGCAAAATTTTGGAAATGATGCCCTTATTTCCATGTCTTCCAGCGATTTTATCACCTACTTTAATTTTTCGTGTCTGTAAAATATATACCCTAATGCTTTCTGGGTTATAACTAGACCCTCCTTTTTTTTGGATCCATCTCACATCAACAACGCGACCTCTACCTCCTATAGGTAATTTTAGACAAGTTTCTTTTGAAGTCGATATCTGAATGCCCAGTATGGCTCGTAATAATCTCTCTTCCGGAGCGTACGAGGATTCTTTTGCCAATTGAGGAGTTAATTTACCTACTAAAATATCGCCTGTTTCTACCCAAGATCCCAGCCTGACAATTCCATTTTTATCTAAATTTCGGAGTAAATGGGCTTCTAGATGAGGTATTTCATTAGTGATCCGTTCGGGACCCTGACTTGTGAAATGAATCTGAATTTCATATTTTCGGATGTGAAAAGATGTAAAAATATCTTCATATACCATTCGTTCGCTAATAAGTACCGCATCCTCAAAATTGTAACCTTCCCATGGCATATAAGCCACTAATATGTTTTTGCCCAAAGCGAGTTCTCCCCCAACGGTGGCAGACCCATCTGCTAAAACTTGGCCCTTTTTAATACATTTACCCCGTTGAACCTGGGTTTTTTGATGTAGACAAGTATTTTTGTTGGACCGTTGATATATAACTAACGGAATTTTGACAGTATCTCCATTGCCCGATAAAATTATTTTGTCAATAGCCGTATGAATTATTTTGCCCTCGTGGCAGGCTATCGCAGGAACCCCGGAATCGAGAGCTACTTGGCGTTCCAACCCAGTTCCAACAATACACTTTTCGGACCGAGAAAGCGGAACTGCTTGACGTTGCATGTTAGAACTCATTAAAGCTCGATTCGCATCATTATGTTCGATAAAAGGAATTAGGGACGCTCCAATAGAAAAATATTGGAAAGGAAAAATACTTCTAAAATGCACCTGTTCCCATGCAATTGTCAAAAATTCTTGACGATATCGAGCTGGAACAACCTGTTCTTCTTGAATTGCACGATTCAATGCCAAAGAGGTTCCGGCGGCCACCATATAGTATTCATCTTTATTTGATGATAAATAGAGGATCCGTGCTTTTGGGGAGCCTTCATATATTTTATAAAAAGGGCTTTCTAAAGACCCCCAATACCCAATCTTTGCATGAATTGCTAAAGATCCAATAAGACCAACATTGATTCCTTCAGAGGTGTCAATTGGGCAAATCCGCCCATAATGACTAGGATGGATATCTCGTATTCGAAAACTAGCCGTTCGACCGGTTAATCCTCCGGGTCCCAAATAACTCAATTTTCTACCATGAACAATTTGTGTCAGTGGATTAGTTCGATCTAAAACTTGAGATAATGGGTGTAATCCGAAAAAGGATTCAAAAGTAGTTGTCACTGGAGTTGAAGTTACCAAATTTTGCGGGGTTGGTATCAATTTATGCCTAATTGCTCCACATATAGTACCCCTAACTACATTTTCTAAACGAATTAAGGCTAATCCAAATTGATCTTGTAAGAGATCGGCAACAGAACGAATACGTTTATTTTTTAAATGATTCATATCATCAAGCGTACCCATTCCAAATTTCATTGCAATTAAAAGATCTGCCGCTGCCAATATATCTCGGGGTAACAAAAATGTATTGTTGGTGGGTATATCAAGATTCAATCTTCGATTTAGATTTAGACGACCAATCCTCCCTAATTCACATCTTTGTTGAAAAAATTTGTTTTGCAATTCTTTACATAAGGATTCAGAAAAAACAGGATCTCCTCCTACACAAGTAAATTGTTGATAAAATTCAAGAATGGAATTTTCTTTTGAACCAATTTTTTTTTTCTCCTTATCATTCAGAAAAGACAAGAAAATCTCAGGGTAATAAACATTTTCTAAAATTTCTCGTAGATTCAAACCCATCGCTGATAATAAAACAAGAATCGATATTTTTTGTTTCCTACTCACCCGAGCCCATATCCTTGCTTTTCTATCAATCTCTAATTTGACTCTTCCGCCCCAATCGGATATTATGATTCCGGTATAGACCGAAATCCCATTATGGTCTAATTCGGTCTGATAATAGATACCCGGACTTTGCAATATTTGATTGATCACAATTCGGTATATTCCATTTACTATAAAGGTTCCGAGCGAATTCATTAAAGGAATTTGTCCAATACAAATTGTTTGACCTTGCATCTTTCGACTGGTTTTCCAAATTAGTCCTGCAGATACATATAATTCGGAAGAATATGTAATTGATTCATATACAGCATCTCGTTCTTTTATCAAAGGTTCTACTAATTGATATCTTTCGACAAATAATTGAAATTCCATTTCTTGATCTGGATCTTCTATTTTTGGAAACTTAGACAGCTCTTCTTTTAATCCTTGATCAATGAACCGACAAAATCCTTCAAACTGGATCTGATTAAATCCAGGTATTGTAGACATTCCCTCATTTCTATCCACCAGCATTTTGAATTTCCCGTTTATTAAAACTCAAAAATTCTATTATTGGATCGTTCTTCATGCAATGCAATTGTAGGGATTGATCTATCAATGATAGAATTTTTATTCTGTTTACAGAATCACATAAAATTTGCTCAAACGCTATAGCCGAATATGTACTTAAGTTCAATTCTATTATAGAATATGTAAGAACAGAAGATTAACGAAAAGGTCATGGTCAAGTTGCAATAGAATTTTGATTCATTCTTCGATATTCGTATTTGTTAATAAATCGAGTAAAAGGTTGAAATTAATCAAGTCCATAAAAAAGCTTATTAAATTAAACAGACGCATAAAAATAAAAGAGAGCAGTCTAACTACCATTCTTGAGTTATATATCTGCATTTCAATTCCGATTTGAATAGCCGATTTTCGACGTGATCTCAATTTGTGTTTTTTATCGTTTGTTTTCCATTGATTCGGAAACCATTTCAAAAGTTTAGGTATAGTACTAAAAGATAAGCTATTTAGATCCGGAAAAACACGGATCTCAACAAAGTTTGATGTTCTGGGCTTTACATCTACGTATTTTTATTGTTATAATATAAATTGAATAAAAAAAAAAAAGAAAGTAATAAGTAATCAAGTTCAGTAAGATTAATTACTTGTTTCTTTCAATTGGAATATTTGACTAGAGCATTAGTAAAAAATTTGTCTTCAAATTCACGACTCAGTCTTGAATTCATAGTCCAAAAGAAATTGATGGTTCCATTTCCAATTTATTCTATTCATTGTTTTTTTTTAACTCCAAATTCTCATTTTTTTTTGTTTAGTTAAATAAAAAAAAAAAGAAAAACCTTTCAATAGTCTGTGTTTTGATATATTAGTAAAAATAGATTGACTATATAAATTCAATCCAACTAACAACTAACTAAAGAACTGATTGATTTTTGGAATTGAATCCAACGGAAATAGAAATCCTAAAACGAAAGAAGTTGAGGGTGCAACTTCCCAGGTTTTTGATAGAAATTTTTAGGAAAGTTTAGCGTGCTTTGGCGGCATGGCCGAGGGGTAAGGCGGGGGACTGCAAATCCTTTTTCCCCAGTTCAAATCTGGGTGCCGCCTATGGAACAAAAGATGGTAAATCCAAACACGAGAATGGAACGAACAAAAAAAAAGACATTTGATTCTTCGCGTATTAATTCAGAATATTCGATCAGTTCTCAAACATAACATCTTCCAATTTTCTTAGTAACAAATTCAAGTATCATGTAAATTAAAATAAAATAAAAAATGAACTAAAACAAAAAGAAAAGAATTGAAAAATACTAATAGACTTGAGATAATAGTGTTTAGCGGAATAATGGCTTGTTTACTTACTGGATCTGCAATTCTATTTGATAAGGATACAGGAAAGCTATTACTAGTGCTAAAAAAGGGCAAACTCCATTTTGTAGAGTAATATCTGTAACTTCATGAATACTTAGTAAGTCAATGAATCTAATTAATTGAATTAAGAATTTGACATATCATATAGACAAATATACAAACAAAATAGAGTCAAATAAATACTTTGTTTTTTTTTTCGTTTTTAGTTTAGGGAAGATCCTTTTTTCGACTTTTGACTTAATGATGAATAAGTTAGTTGTTTTTAGTCTTACATCTTTCTTTTATTCTAAACAAATTTCTTGACAAGTCCAAGCGACCTATTTGATTTGAGTTTGGATTAATCTTTTCTAATTCGATTCGGAATCAGGAACATGTGTCTTCTTTAAAGTTGTAATTTTGTGAAATTGGATTTTGCAAATTACTCAGTATATCAAAGCAATTGTATGAAACTTTTTTAGACTGGTGTTTTTTATTCTCTTCAAGTCAGTCTACTATTTTTATTGAACAATAATATCAAAATGGATTTTTCGAGTTAGAGGACAAAATTGACATGGATATAGTAAGTCTCGCTTGGGCTGCATTAATGGTAGTTTTTACATTTTCCCTTTCGCTTGTAGTATGGGGACGAAGTGGACTATAAAGTTACTAGTTCCTAATTCACGAATAGGGTTAACTTAATTGAGTTCATAAAAACAACAACTCTACTAAATTGATAATTAAGATTGTGCCGAAAATACTTTAGTTATTTGAGTATTTGAGTATTTCATTTTCCAATTCAATGAATAAAATTATATCCATTTCCAATTGTAACTAGTTAGAATTAATATTTAGTAAGTCTTCGAGATCTTTAGAGAGTCAACGTTATACGGTAGAATAGACAAATGGATAATTTGGAGTAGAAAGAACTCTATAGTTCTTTCTACTATGCCACTCTCCTATCTCCTAGAAAACTACTTATTTTAGTTTTTAGTCCACATATTTTATCTAAGTCTCGAAATAGGATAGAACTCCATTTACCAATCAGGTAGGAGAAATTAAGAATTACCCGTTTCTTTTATTTCTTTTATTGAAATTACTTTACTCACTTTGACTAGCAGTTTTCACATATATTATAAGCAAAAAAGCAGTAGGAACTAAAATGAAGAGTGCAGTAGCAATAAAGGCGAGAATATTAACTTCCATAGGGTCAGCGTTTCCTTTTTTTTTTTTTACTTCACAATAAAATAAACTAACTTCGGGATTTAATCCCATAAAGATGATAAATCTTTCTTCGCCAAATTCAATGGGATGGATCTCAGTTCGATAATATCAAATTACATCGATATTATGAATATCAATATTTTAGTTATCAAATAGATTCGTCGTCGAAAATGGAATAGTATAACACAGAAAGATCATTTATACATCTCAACTTGAAAACAAGAAGTTTTTCAAACCAAGAAAATGATAATTTGAGTTTAACTAGATAAGGGTCCTTTCTCATTATCGGGTTAAAGATAACGATCCAATTCTTTCTTCAATTTCATTCTATCTAGAAGGATCGGTAGGATTAAAATCAACAAAGATAGGACGAGATCACTTGAAATCCTGAATCGTAAGGGTTTGCAAATAGCGTACGCTATTGTTATCGTCTTCAGTTCTGTACCAAAATAAAATAAAGAAGTGGGTAAGAATTTCGGTATTTTTTTTTTTTTTTGATAGTATCAAATTTTTTAGTTAGATCCTCGGGATTGACGGGGCTCGAACCCGCAGCTTCCGCCTTGACAGGGCGGTGCTCTGACCAATTGAACTACAATCCCAAACAAATTCAATTGAAAGTCTATCCGATCCATTTTGTTATGAAACTTTTGTCCATTTTTTGATATCCAAAGGAAAAGAGATAGGATCGCTGTAGGGGTAAAGAAGAGGGGATAAGAAATAGATTCATTGATTTTTTCATTGATCTTTCCTGTTTTTATCCGGAACATTTTTGTAGGATTCTGGTTTGGTATGTTAAATTCAGATCCATTATTAATCATGTGATCGATAAAAACAAATAGTTGTTGGTTTGAACCGACTATAATTCTTTATTAATTTTCTTCGATTATCTATTTTGACTCCGAATAAAAAAACGCATCGATATTGGTAACAATCTTCCAATCCTACTTTTGAGTCAATTAGAAATCCACTAAACTAACGAATAAATTTTGTTGATTTTTTTTTTTGGGCCGAGCTGGATTTGAACCAGCGTAGACATATTGCCAACGGATTTACAGTCCGTCCCCATTAACCACTCGGGCATCGACCCAGGAAGAATCCATTTTAACCTTATTAAAAATTCATGATCAACTTCCTTTCGTAATACCCTACCCCCAGGGGAAGTCGAATCCCCGCTGCCTCCGTGAAAGGGAGATGTCCTGAACCACTAGACGATGGGGGCACAGTTATAGGTCTTTCAAACCTACTATGAAAATAGTATGTTCACTTTTTTGAAATTGTCAATATAATGAAATTGTATAATTCGATTCCAAAGAGACTTTACGAACCTAATTGGTCTAGCCTAAAATAAAATTGAGTTAACATTGATTCAATTATTGGTCAGATAAAGTAAAGTGGTAAGATACATAAAAAAACGATAGTTCAGACTTAACACTGGAAAATGAATAACTTAGGAAGTCACAAATCAAAAATGGATGGATAAAGCTGAATTAGTTAGCAAAATTTTGTATTTTTTTTTGTTATTTTAATTTTAGTGATAACTGAAAAAGTTTCTTCATCAAGTCGAGTAATTTGCTCCAGTGTATTAATATTAATAAATATTAATAAATAGTATTCTCTTAGGTCAGGTTAAGGTCTATTTAATAATGAACTAGCTGGGGATTTCAATACTAATAGTTCATTTGATTTTTATTGATCATGAAAAAATTCAAATTCCTTACGTTGAGCTTTTAATAAATAATAAAACTTTTTATGTAGATTCACTCGTTTGACGGATCCGATAAGCTCAACCTAGCTTTTCGTATATGAATCAATTAGTTTCTATTGGTGTTATAGACTAAAATTGAAACGTTAGAAAAAACAAATGGATTATTTACTATTTAGATAGTAATTCTCGAATAAAAAAAAAATGCCCCTTTAACTCAGTGGTAGAGTAACGCCATGGTAAGGCGTAAGTCATCGGTTCAAATCTGATAAGGGGCTTTGATTTGTCTTCAAAAAAATCACGCTATCTACAAATTTGGTACACGTCAGTCAATTAAAATAATAAAAAAAATCGAATTGTAAACATTGAAAATCATACTCAAATGAAATTTTGATTGAATTAATAGTACTTTTTTTTTATTCCATTTTTTT